TAAATGCCAAAAAATCAAGTCAGCTCATTCGTCTTTATGTTGTGTTGATTGTTACAGGCCTCTTGAATCTTCTAGATTACCTATCTTTATTGTCTTTTTTATTTAGTATTTGGATGGAATGGGAATGCGGATTTCTTCTTGTTTTCTTTATTATTGATAGGAATTCTCTTGTTAAGACCCTACTTAAACTAATCAATTGAAACCTTAGATTCATACGAGAACCACGATAATTCAATGAAACCTTCAAAGTCCAAAGTTCACTGAGTGAGAACCATTGGATCATCACTTATTCAATCAAAAAAATAGCTATAATGACTAAAAACATAAAATACAAAGAAGCGTTTGTCCTTTGATCCAAATAAGAGTTTAAAAGCAGAAAAATTTTTTGATTGATTCAAAGTTTATAAGATAGAACGGAAAGAAGTCCGGCTACGAGGTCTGAGTATTAAGTATGAATCATAGTTCGAATACTTTGTGATCTATTTGATCTATTTCGTGCTCCAGATACTCGAATGAATATCCGACGAAGTAAAACCATCTTGATAACGATGACAGACCCCATTCTCTGTATTATCCATAGGGTCAATTATAACAAGTCACACACTCATATTCCGGAAATATACAATGCAGAAAAAAAATTTCGCGGTCGAACTACCAAAGGAGAATAGGCTAAAATTTTTAGACCTACATACTTTACTTTTTTGTATCGAACTAAAAGCTAGGACTTCAAGATTCTTCTCCGTCTAATTAACTGAAATTCCATCCAGTAGAACAGAAGAATTATAAATCTCCAAAATAATAGATAGGAATACCGCAAATAGAGCCATTGCAACACCCATCAAAGGGGTCGTTCCCCATCCAGGAGCTACTTTACCATATTCGGAATTCAATGGTTTCAATAACTTCCCTACAGTAGTGCTTCTTGGACCAGATCTAGAACTATCCTCAACAGTTTGTGTAGCCATAAATCTTATTTTGTATTCATTATGATCTGTTGACTTTGTATACCATTCCGTTGTAAATAAACGATCTTAGCATAGATCCATTGTGGTCTTTCAATTCTATAATAATGGAAACAGCAACCCTAGTCGCCATCTTTATATCTGGGTTACTTGTAAGTTTTACTGGGTATGCTCTATATACTGCCTTTGGGCAACCCTCTCAACAACTAAGAGATCCATTCGAGGAACACGGGGACTAGTTGACGTAATCAGCCTCCAAAATATTTGGAGGCTGATTACGTCAATGAAGATAATAAAAAATTATTTCATTTTTTAGTTGAAATTTTAGGTGGTTCCCGAAAAAAAATAGCGAAAAAAATTATCCCTAAAGTCGATACTAAGAGAAATGTATAAACCAATGCTTCCATAAATTTGATCGTGGTTTACAATTATAGCTTTCATACCTGTTTTGTTTATGTTTTATCCCTCCGGATAAAAAAAGAAAAAGAGTCAAAGAAACGGCAGCGATTTAAATCAAGATTCCTACAGTACCCTACCTATTAAATAAAATCGCAAACAGAAACTAGAAGAAAAAAGCAATGTTGCATCAGACTGCTTGTCTTTTTGTAGTTGGATCTCCAAGTTTTTGGAATGCCCCAAATTCCACTTGAGCATCCAAATCTGGATCAATACCAGCAAAAACATCTCTGAAGAGGGTTCTAGCACCATGCCAAATGTGTCCAAAGAAGAAAAGTAGAGCAAACGAAGCATGCCCAAAAGTAAACCAACCTCTTGGACTGCTACGAAAAACACCATCGGATTTCAAAGTAGCACGATCTAATTCAAAAATCTCACCCAATTGAGCCCGTCTAGCATATTTTTTCACTGTTGCGGGATCACTATAACTCACTCCGTTGAGTTCACCACCATAAAACTCAACAGTTACACCTACTTGTTCGACACTATATTTAGATTCTGCCCTTCTAAACGGGACGTCGGCTCTAACAATTCCGTCTCCGTCTACCAAAACAACCGGAAATGTTTCAAAAAAAGTAGGCATACGGCGTACAAAAAGTTCACGCCCTTCTTTATTTCTAAAGACTGGGTGTCCTAACCATCCAACAGCTATTCCATCCCCATTGTCCATTGAACCCGCTCGGAATAACCCCCCTTTTGCTGGATTATTACCAATATAATCATAAAAAGCTAATTTTTCAGGAATTTTAGACCAAGCTTCTGATACACTTTGATTTTCAGCTAGTCCAGCACTAACTCTTCGATATATTTCTTGTTGAAAGTATCCCTGATCCCATTGATAACGAGTAGGACCAAATAATTCGATGGGAGTAGTTGCAGAACCATACCACATAGTTCCAGCAACAACAAAAGCTGCAAAAAAGACAGCAGCAATACTACTGGAAAGGACGGTTTCAATATTTCCCATACGTAATCCTTTGTATAGACGTTGAGGCGGACGAACACTAAGATGGAATAAGCCCGCTAATATACCCAACGTCCCTGCTGCAATATGATGAGAGGCTATTCCTCCCGGAACAAAAGGGTCAAAACCCTCCACGCCCCACGCCGGATTTACGGGTTGGACCTTTCCGGTGAGTCCGTAAGGGTCGGATACCCATATTCCAGGACCGTATAATCCTGTTACATGAAATGCGCCAAAACCAAAGCAAGCCACTCCTGAAAGAAATAAATGAATTCCAAAAATCTTGGGCAAATCCAAAGAAGGTTTTCCTGTACGTTCATCACAAAAAATTTCTAGATCCCAATATACCCAATGCCAAATAGCTGCCAAGAAGCACAAGCCAGAAAACACGATATGTGCTCCAGCTACCCCTTCGTAACTCCAAAGACCCGGATTCGTTATAGTCCCTCCGGTAATATTCCAACCGCCCCATGAATTGGTTATTCCTAAACGAGTCATGAAAGGTATAACGAACATACCTTGTCTCCACATTGGATCAAGAACAGGGTCGGAGGGATCAAAAACAGCTAATTCATATAGAGCCATCGAACCGGCCCAACCAGCAACCAGAGCAGTATGCATTATATGAACAGAAAGCAAACGACCGGGATCATTCAATACAACAGTATGAACACGATACCAAGGCAAACCCATGGAAATACCCCTTTATCAACGAAAAATAGACACTGTGTAACTTTATTGCATTGGAAAAAACTATGCTACGGACCCCCCCTTTTTTTAGGTAATTATTTCGGAGAAAGGATTAATATTTGTTCTATTCTATTAGTAATAATGGAACAATTAGATTCATAGGAAAAAAGGGAAGCGGATCTATTCTATATCCGATAAGTACCAATACGCAATGGGGGTGAATCCTATTTTATATGAACCAAGATAGCTATTGTTGTTCAAGCCCGTTCGTAAAAAATTTCCTTTATTTTTATTCATTCTCTCTTACTTTACTTTTATTTTAGCTTATTCAACTTATGTATTAAATATTCTTAATTTTAATATGATTAATAAAGTAGGAAAAAAGGATAATATTATTAAAAAATGAAACCCCAGTCTTACGTTTCCACATCAAAGTGAAATAGAGAACTTCATTCTCTTTTTTTTTCATTTCATGCCTATTGGCGTTCCAAAAGTACCTTTTCGAAGTCCTGGAGAAGGAGATACATCTTGGGTTGACATATAGTGCGACTTGTCAGATATATTGGGCTATATGGGATTTCCCCATTTTCTCCCTCGATCGAGATATCCTCTGTTTCCCCCAAAAATATTGATTGAATTATCAAAAATTTGTAATGCGAAGTGCAAAAAATAAAGTGGAATTAAATGCAGGGAGTATTTAGATTGATATTAGATTATCAAAATTTTTTTATGGTTTACGTGATCGGACTAATAAAATGAAGTATCCAGGCTCCGTTTAGCAAAAACCCAGTTGATAATTAATATATAATATTTTTATAATTACTACTTATATGATATGCAAAATTATGATAAAAAATTCTATTAAAAAATACAAAAAATTGCAACAGGGTGATCTAAAACTGTTGATCAAATCAAATAATATAATTCAAACTTTGTTGGCTATTTGACAGAAGACATGTGAAAGAAATGAATTGAAAAAAAAGAAGGAGTAGTAAAAAAAAGACGCGGTATTTGGTTCATTTGTCCTATATGTGCAAATCAAAATCGGGCAAATTTTTCCTTTTACTCGGGGTAGAGCATAAACCTAAAAAATGGAATAAAAAAAGGAAGAAGCCCGTTCAGGAACAAGAAAAAAACATCGCCATTTTAACTGAATCTCGATGAAAAAAAATATCAATGAATCAAGTGAGTCTGACAGGCTTAATCAATCGTTTTATTATAGGATTATAATATCTAATATATAATATCTAATAAAAGGGGCAAAAACTTATTTTTGCTTTTACTTTTAAAAAGGGGGCAAGCCCTTCCCTTATAAGTTAGAAAGAAAAACCTTCTATGAAAAAAGGGGGGTTGGAATCGACACATTGATTTTTTCACAATTTTTGTTGAACCGTATGCATCAAAAGATGCTTGTACGGCTCCTAAGGAATAAAATTTTATCCTAATCAACCGACTTTATCGAGAAAGATTGTTTTTTTTAGGCCAAGAGGTTGATACCGAAATCTCGAATCAACTTATTAGTCTTATGATATATCTCAGTATAGAAAAGGATACCAAAGATCTTTATTTGTTTATAAACTCTCCTGGTGGATGGGTAATATCTGGAATGGCTATTTATGATACTATGCAATTTGTGCGACCCGATGTACAGACAATATGCATGGGATTGGCCGCTTCAATAGCATCCTTTATCCTAGTCGGAGGAGCAATTACCAAACGTATAGCATTCCCTCACGCTTGGCGCCAATGAGTTTTTTTATTTTCGAGAAAAAAATACTATGCCTTCGCCATCGAAAATATGAATTAGTTAAGTAATAATAGCATGGCACTTCGAATTCGATATGCAATTTTTTAGATTAAAAAAAATTCGATTATATATTGAAAGAGTAGTATGAGATAAGGAAGGGGTATTGCAAATGATATCTTCCCTATTCGGGCACATCTCAGCGTCACAAACTTTGTTTTAACACCGGAAGCTTATTTACAAAATTTATATTAAAAAAAAAAGACACTTTGGGATTGCTGAATCATAGACGAATAAAAAAAATTATATATAAAGCAACGGAACCATCATAGTATTTTTTTAACTCCTAAAAAAAAGAAGGATGGTAATTGGATCATTTATGGATCTGCGTATAATACAACCTATATTTTGTTTTCTTTCGCCGAAAGGAAAGGTCAAAAACGTAAATTCCATTGTGGAGCCGTATGCAATGCACAAAAAAAGCCTGTACGGTTATTCAATTTTCTCTGTTTTTTTTTGTTATCTCGCCTCATTCTGCAAAATAGAGGAACCCTTTCTATTATATCATCAGGGTAATGATCCATCAACCCGCTAGTTCGTTTTATGAGGCACAAACGGGAGAATTTATCTTGGAAGCGGAAGAACTACTAAAACTTCGCGAAACCATCACAAGGGTTTATGTACAAAGAACGGGCAAACCTATATGGGTTGTATCCGAAGACATGGAAAGGGATGTTTTTATGTCAGCAACAGAAGCCCAAGCTCATGGAATTGTTGATCTTGTAGCGGTTCAATAAAAAATAGGAGCGATTTCACGCAAATCTACAATTTGTAATTTTATATCTTTTTAGATTAAAGGTTTAGTTTCATATTCTCTTCAATATATTTTTTTTATATTGAAGAGAATCTTGAAGAGAAGTAATTTCGAATTAGCCGGTTAGAACCAATCTAAACCAGCCCATTATTTATATGATGATTCCGTATGCCAACCATTAAACAACTTATTAGAAATACAAGACAGCCAATCCGAAATGTCACGAAATCCCCAGCACTTCGGGGATGCCCTCAGCGACGAGGAACATGTACTCGGGTGTATGTGCGACTCGTTTAGATCATAGACCTGAGACATCAAAAGGAAATTCTTTTTGAAATATCAAGGATCAGTACCTGTGAATAAAATAGAATGGAGGAACTCGATTCATTATTTAAAAAAGATAAATCGTTCATATCTTCTATTGTGTCTGAAACTTATGGTTTACATTGGTGCAAATCCAATCAACTCCATTTTTTAGAAAACCCCCAATGATAACAAATGGTTATCCATTAAGCGGGGGAAATTCCATTTTTTATTACAAAGATTCCACTCTTGAAAGAAAAGAACGGACTAACAGGGTAAACGACCAAATCAATTTTAAAAATGAAATACCGTTACTGTATAAAGTGGATCTCATTGTGAAAGACCTATTACTGGAATATTCATGGGGTAGAGCCAAAGAGTGTGAATTGTACAAGTTACCAATAGTATTGATTAATTAAAAGAAGGAGCTCCGGTGTATAGAGAGGACCTCACCGTTTTAGAAGTAACCATAGAAACGATGGAACCCACTATTTATCCATTTCTATTTACTACTTTTTGTAGTTATTCTATTTTTTTATATCAAGTATCAAGGAAATTTCTCCTTTCAAAGCAAAGGAAAATACCTAGCAAAAAATAGTGGTGGGGAAGGTTAGAGTAGCAAAAGCCATTGGAATTTTTTTTTATACATTGGAATAATTCGTTTGGTTATTAATAGACTAGTAAAGGGGAAAAGAATAACTAAAAAAAGAATTAGTTATTCATCAAAGTTTGATTTATTCAATGACTAGAATTAAACGCGGATATATAGCTCGGAGGCGTAGAACAAAACTTCGTTTATTTGCATCAAGCTTTCGAGGGGCTCATTCACGACTTACACGAACTATGACTCAACAGAGAATAAGAGCTTTAGTTTCGGCTCATCGGGATAGGGGTAAAAGAAAAAGAGATTTTCGTCGTTTATGGATCACTCGAATAAATGCCGTAATTCACGAAATGGCGGTATTCTATAGTTATAACCGATTCATACACAATCTGTACAAGAAGCAATTACTTATTAATCGGAAAATACTTGCACAAATAGCTCTATTAAATAGGAGTTGTCTTTATACGATTTCGAATGAGATCAAAAAATAAGGGGATTGGAAGAAATCCACGAAAATATTTGAAATAGAGTTCTAAGGAGAATGAGCTCGGGGAAGGTAGAGTAGAAATTAGTATTAGAAAAAAAAGTCGTCAAAACGAGGGTATATAGTCGCTAAAAAAAGAGTTATTCTTTTTCTTTTCGACGATTCTTTTCTTTTTTTTTTTTATGACAGACACAGACGTAACAATAAAATTTTGATTCTTGATTGGATTTTTCGAACAAAATATTAATCTCTTTTTTTATTTCTTCAGATTGGAATTGTTATTCAATTGAAGAATAAGTCTATTTTTTTCTCGTTCTAAGGCTAGTAGTTCTAGGGGTCGACTCACTTCTTTCAAATTGTTTCTGATTATTAAGAAAAGGTAACAAAGATAAAATACGAGCTTGTTTTATAGCAATAGTAATTAATCGTTGTTGTTTTAAAGTTACTCTATTCACCCGTCTAGATAATATTTTTCCTTGTTCACTAATAAATCGACTAATTAAACTCATGTTTCTATAATCAATTCGATCCCCCGATTGGATCGGGGGCAAACGCCTACGAAAAGATCGCTTGGATTTAGTAAAAGGTCGCTTAAATTTATTCATAATTTTTTTATTCCTTATCTCTAAAATGCTATGTTGATCGGATCAAAATAAAAACGATTTCTATTTCTATATAGGATCGAGTTTCTATATAGAATTAAGAATATAGGATTTGATTTCTTTCTATTGATTTATTTGTTTATATTTATATATATGTAATAATATATCGATACTATCATTATTCCTGTTCTTAAAATAAAAGTTAACATACAAGCACTCAATTTGATCTATTTCTTTATTTCCCCGTGAATTTTATGTTTATAACAATAGGGACAGAATTTTCTCAATTCCAATCGACTGGGGGTGTTATGCCGATTCTTTTGAGTAATATATCTGGAAATTCCCGCGGATTCTTTCTTAATATCATTTCGAACACAACTGGTACATTCCAAAATAATTGTTACTCGAACATCTTTACCCTTGGCCATGAAACCTCCTTTGGATTTATGATTCACCCCAATCTTCTATTTTTATTTTAGGATCCCGAAAGAACAAGAACCAAAAAAATAGAAGCTGTTAACTAAAAAAAATTCTGAAATTTTTCGTTGCAATGAATATTAATTAGTAATTAAATAAAAATAATAAGTAATACAATGATTTTTTGAAAACTATATTTAAAATCTTTGTACAGTATTTTTTTTAAGTATCTCGTAGGATACTCTTTCCCTAGCAACAATTTTTGCGTTCTATTACTAATTTAATTGGATCCTGAACCCTCGTTTTTATGACCTTTCGTCCCCCCCCCCTTTCTAATTAATTAGAAAAAAATAATTAGAAAAGGGGGGGGGGAAATTAGCCCCCGATCGTTGATCGTATCTCTAACTTTTTTCACCCCTTTCTGATGTTAATAACTAGAATGAAAAAAAGGGAAATGTTAATGCATCTGGAAATAAACGATTAATCTCTATTAATAAACCTGCTAACGAACCGAACCATAGAGTACTTAGTACCGGTGCTACGGAAAGATATGTTTTTAGATCTCGCATTTGAAATCCTCCTTCTTTCTTCTTTATTGTATTACATTATATATAGTAATATATATAACTACAGATGTACATGTAGTTAAGGAGTTCTTGTATTTGTATACGTAACCCCCCATTTTCAAAATTAGAATTGAAATATTGTATACTACAACGATCTTATAGATTCCATTTGAAAATGTAAACGCCTATTTATGTAAAATGGAAATTTAGAGAATTCGCATAAAAAAAAGTAATTTTTTTAATTATATGTTTGTTATCTGATAGGAGACAAAAAAAAGAAGAAGGATGTGGAAAACAAGACAGGAATTCTCTACAATGACACTGTAAACCAATTGAAAGGGATGTAGCGCAGCTTGGTAGCGCGTTTGTTTTGGGTACAAAATGTCACGGGTTCAAATCCTGTCATCCCTACCTATTACTGCTCAGAAGAGCAGTAACGAGGGATCTATTTTAGATCTATCTTTTTTTAATAAAATTGGACATACATATAATTCTGAAATTTCTGATATACTATGATATAGTATATACGTACAAAATCTATTCGGGTTAAAGAAGGTCCTCTTTCTAGCCTTTTCGTTTTTTAGAAAAAAAAAGAGAAAAGCGCTCTTAGTTCAGTTCGGTAGAACATGGGTCTCCAAAACCCAATGTCGTAGGTTCAAATCCTACAGAGCGTGATTTAACTCTTGTTTATTAGATTGTGTAAAAATTCCACTGTTCGCAAATAATTGAGCAGCAATCTGAATTAGACCTCCCGCATATGAAAGCAAGAAGGAGGTCAGTTAAAAAAAAGAGATCTTAATTAATCAAAAGTCCAACTGATCACCACGTCTGTATTGTAAATAAGCAGTTACGAATAATCCAGCCAAAGTAATAGGAATTAGACCTAAGACGATTCCAAATAAAGAAACTTCAATCATTTCAATTTTCTTCTTTTTTCATTTTTTAAAGGGAGAAAAGAGAGGTACTATATATTCCTAGCTCTTAATCTGTATTGGCGATGAATCTCAATGACCAAAGTTGGGTAATTAACACGGTAAGGAACTATCGAACATATGAAATACCACAGAAATTCTTTTTTATAAAAAAATCTTTATTCAATTAATTTCAAATAAGTCGTATTTTGCTTAGACTAATAAATAGAACTGCGGTTATAGTTAAAGCTGCTAGTAGAAAACCGAAATAACTAGTTATAGTAGGCATGAAGGGACTCAATAAAATAGGTTTTTTTATACATATGTTTCTAAAGTACTTCCCTAAGTTTCAATTAAAAAAAAATGGAAAGAGATAGAGATAGATAAAAATACTAGTTCCAAGAATCAAAAAATTCAATTGAAAATTTGTGAATTATCACTCATTATAGGTGGTATGAACAAAAATAGAGAAAGAGAAAAAGA